ACAACAATTCTCACTTCGGGTTCCGGCGAACAAATAATCATTAAGTCCTCCTATTTCCGGACAACACATACAAAGAGACCCGCCGACAGTCAAGTTTTTAGTGAACTTCTGAAAGATAGATATCTTATTTATGATTAGTCTTTTTCTTTCCTATCTTCCATCCATCTATTTTCTTTAGTTATTCACTAGAAAAATTATGATATTGAAGTCGATCCGGGGCAAGTGTTCGGATTTATTATGACATGAATAATAGGTGTCGGGGGACTTATTAGATTGCCAAAGCATTTACCAGGATAACGAAAAAATGATTTTTTTGCTGCAACCCAGCTTCTTTCTATTTAGATTCTGAATGGCGAAGTGTCCATATATATTTACTTTAATCGAAAATGAAAAAATAGAATATAGAAATTTAGATTTACTTTCTCTTTTTATTAAGAATTATGAATGATTTGAATTTTAGATTTCGTAAGATTCATCAAAATAGCTTTCTTGGTTATATGCTATATGGTATCTGTAGCATTTCTCCTTATGAGATACCGTAGAAAATGTACAAAATCAAATGATTTTATACATTGATAAAGAAGGGATATAATAAGATTCTTTATTGGATATTCTCATAGGAACGATTTATTTAATTTGATTGCTGGATAAAAAAAAAAGAATAGAACGGTCTTATTCAAAACGCCTCGTTATTTTTAACCAATTATGTGCTTCAATATAATTCCCTGGAGTAAGCGCTATAGCTTGTTTCCAATACTCAGCAGCTTGATCGAACCAAGCCTCCGCAATTTCCGAATAGCCTTGTAGAATGGCCTGTTCTCCCCGGTCGGAATAGGTTAGTAAATTCCCTCCCTTAGAACCGTACTTGAGAGTTTCCTACCTCATACGGCTCAGCAATCAATTATTTTTGCGTCCCATCTTCTCTTAATATATCCTATGCTAACTGAATTTAATTTCTCATCAATCTATTCTATTTTTTCTTGGGTTAACCAGAAGATATTTATTGCATAAGTTTCCAATTCTAATTTGGATTAATTATTAGTTTTCTCTTTTATCCCACCTTCAGAAGAATGAAGCATAAATATCCCCCAATATCGTTAAAATTTTCTGAAAGGTAACTATCTTGGTTTCATGTTTCATATATGGTATATGATATTTCTATATATAGAATCTTTGAAAAAGACTTTCCTCCGTTAAGAAAAAAGAACTTACTATCTTTGGAATCTGATGCTACACCGCTGCTCAATACTTTAGTAGATCAACTCTATTACATAAGTTGATTTCTCATTTCTTATCCCATATCATGACATAAGTAAGCAGTTCTGAACTGTATTTACCAAATAATAGCTTACTAATGGATCTTTACGGTGCTTTCTCTATCAATTTGACTTTTTATCCATATCCATAGAGTATAGTATATAGGCCATACCTATTTCTTCCGATTTTTTTGGTTCTCGCGAAGTCTTTTTCTTTGCTACAGCTGATAAAAATCGTTACTTTTGACGATTCCTATGTAGAAAGCCTATCTTTTTTCTTTCTTTTCTATAGTGAAGATAGTCGCACGTAATGACAGATCACGGCCATATTATTAAAAGCTTGTGGTAAAAATGGATTTCGTTCTAATGCTCGGAAATAATATTCCAAAGCTTTTGTATGCTCTCCGTTGCTTGTGTGTATAAGACCTATGTTATAGAGTATATAACTTCGATCATAGGGATCGATTTCTGGTCGCGTAGCTTCATAATAATTCTGTAAAGCTTCTGCATAATTTCCTTCGGATTGAGCTGACATCCGTTACGGTTGTTCATTGAATCTCCGTTCCAGAACCGTACGTGAGATCTTCATCTCATACGGCTCCTCCCTTCTGTGCATAGTACTAAGAATTAAAAGGGATAATTCATGTAATCAAAATTTCACTAGTCTCATTATGAACTGAAAGGAGCTGGTATTTTTACAAGAAATTGCTAGCCAGCCTTCCCACAAGAGGTTTCTTCTTAACACCAATCATATTAGTGCTAGATTGAAAAGGTAACTCCAAAGATTTCTTTGTACTCAACGCTTACGATTTCCAGGAATTAGTCACTTCAACGATCTTTGATGGTTATACGGGTACAAAAAGTACGAATGAGATGGATCTTTGTTTTCCTAACCATTCTTTTGAGTCCCGATACCGATAAGGAAAAGGTTTCTTTATAACAAAGTTTTTGTGTTGTTGATTCCTAGGTGTAGTGCTTTTTCCCCGATGCCACCTATTGGTACTAAATGAAGCAGTATTGACCTCCAATACAGAACCTATAGATGTAACCTTTCGCTCAATACTAAAATCAATAATTGAAGCATCTAAGGCTGCATCAATCGAGGATACACGACAGAAGGGATTGCTCTATCTCTAAACTTCACCTTCACCAAGCGTAGATTTCTTTCACTAATTTGTTTTTTTTCTATTCCTAACTACGTTCTTTTTTTCGTAAAACTGAGAGGTAAAAAAACAAGAAAAAATCAAATCGCACCATCTCTGTAATAGGTAAATGCCTTTTTTTCTCCTGAAGTTGTCGGAATTATTCGTAATAAGATATTGGCTACAATTGAAGAAGTCTTATCAATAAAATTTCCATTTATTCGAGATCTAGGCATAATTAGCAATTCATTCTATAATTCTTCTCATCCCCCTTCGGGGAAAATGATCCCACAAAAAAAGGAATTGTACAGTACAAAATAACATAAAAACAGACTAATTGGAAAAAATGTGATGTCCCCCTTAAAGAATGGAATAATCATTCCATGATAAAATAAAATTAAAATAAAGTAACCATCTTTTTTTGTTTGCATAATGTTTATGTGCCACATTATACAATTGAAATAGAAAGATTCATCGGACGATTCATGAATTCCATGGGTTAGCTGATGAAAGAAGTTGTTGTTGATAAATAGGAAATTGGAAAAGAAATTTCTTCTTATGGAACCATCGGGCGGTCATACATGTACTACAATTAAGATGAAGGACTCGCTATTCATTCGGGTTTTGGTTAAATTCTGTAGGAGAGATGGCCGAGTGGTTCAAGGCGTAGCATTGGAACTGCTATATATACTTTTGTTTACCGAGGGTTCGAATCCCTCTCTCTCCGTTTATTTTCATTCATAAACGTTACCGACTACAATATATTAAATAAAATAATAATTGATAGCATTATTATAACGGTAAGACCCTTATTTACTTATTTAATATGAATTCTCTATTCCTAATTCATCCCTGTGATAGGTCAAATACAAATAGAAATATCGTATTGATATCGAAAAAAAATTGAAAGAATCCTATTATCCTTTTTTGATACGTGAATGAGACAGGGCGCGAGGTACTCTATTGACTTCAGCGATAAGGGGTTCAAATCGGTATGAACCTTGCTTTTTTATTTTTGTTAGAATCAAGTCTGACGGGAATAATATTCTACGACCAACAACTCATTTATTTTCAGACCGATCCATTTACTATCTATTATTTGATTTACAAATCCTTTATATTGTAAGGAATCAATAGTCAAATGGTTTGGCAATTCCCCGTGGGGGGATGAAACAAGATAATTTTGAATCAGAGCTTTCGATCTTTCTTTATCCTTCGCAGTAAGAATATCTCGGGGTTTGCAACGATAACTTGGTATATCCACTATACGACCATTAACTAAAATGTGTCTATGGTTAACTAATTGTCTGGCTCCGGGAATGGTCGAAGCCATACCTAATCGAAAAAGGATGTTATCCAAACGCATCTCAAGTAGTTGTAGTAAAACCTGGCCTGTTGACCCTTTGGCTTTTCCAGCAATATGCACATATTTAAGTAATTGTTGCTCTGTCAGACCATAATGAAAACGCAATTTCTGTTTCTCTTCTAAACGAATACGATATTGTGATCTTTTTCCAGAGCGCGATTGGGTTTGAAGATCACTTCTGGATCTGGGTCTTTTACTAGTTAGTCCCGGTAAAGCCCCCAGCCGGCGTATTTTTTTGAAACGAGGTCCTCGGTAACGAGACATATAAAGGCTCCTTTTTGATTCACTTTCATTTGACAAAAAAATATAAATTCAGACTGAACTAAAAGATTAGCAAAGTAAAACTCAATTTACTAAAGTCCTACAAAACAGAATCAAATAAATTTTATCAATATTCGGATTTTTTGTATATATAGGAAATTCAAGCGAAGGTTACGTTTTCCAATTTCTTCTGTAGAGATCTAATTGTTCTAGTAAACTTTTTTCTTCATAGCTATAACTGCAAGTTACCATGACATAATAGATCGGTGACCCGACATTTAGAGAAAGCGAGGTTAGATATTTTCAATCATGGAAAGAAAGAGATTGATAAAGAAAAAGAGCCGGCTATCGGAATCGAACCGATGACCATCGCATTACAAATGCGATGCTCTAACCTCTGAGCTAAGCGGGCGGATATAAGAGCAATAGTGTATAGGAATATAGGAAACTATTGGATCTTAGCTATTACCTAGTAATTCTTCTTAGAAAATAGAAAAGAAAACTATTTAGATCTAGATAAATTTGATATCTAAATAGAAATAGAAATCCAATTCCATATTCATATATATATGAATATAAAAATAAGATATATAAAATATCAATGAAATTAGAATTTTAAATGAAAAAAAAATAATGAATATAGACCGTTCCACTATTACAAAAGGCAGTGTGAAAATGAAGGAGGAGGAAAGACATATATATATGTGGGATATATCTATCCATATTGAATTACGGATACATCAATGATAGAATCATTATCATTTCGTATTGAAACAAATAGGAGAGATGAGATGATAGAATATAGAATAGAGGTTGGGTAAAAAAAGAAAATAAAAGATAGAAGCATACACTTTTTCAATATAGGAATCATTACCTAATTAATTCAATAGTGCCAAGATAAATGAAAGAGGTGGGTGGAATTACAACTGGATTCTTGTCTCATAAGGAAAGGGGGATATGGCGAAATTGGTAGACGCTACGGACTTGATTGGATTGAGCCTTGGTATGGAAACCTGCTAAGTGATAACTTCCAAATTCAGAGAAACCCTGGAACTAAAAATGGGCAATCCTGAGCCAAATCCTTGTTTTGAGAGAAAAACAATGGAAAATGAGAAGAAAAAGGGATAGGTGCAGAGACTCGATGGAAGCTGTTCTAACGAATGAAATTGAATATGTTACGTTAGTAGCTAAAATCCTTCTATCGAAATGAAAGAAAGGATCACCTTATATATTTAATACGTACGTATACATACTGACATAGCAAACGATTAATCACAACCAAAATCTTATATTTTTTTATATTAGATATTAGTAATATCTTAGTATATTTCTATTTCTTTGCTATTCTTATTATATTCATTCTATATTCTTTATTTATTATTTACTTTATTTATTATATTTATTATTTATATTACTTATTACTATTAAAATTAAAATAATTAAAATAAGTAATAATATGAGATAAGGATCTATAGAAACCCTATATTTCTATTCTCTATTAATTAGAATGATAGAGATCAAAAAGTATATGAAAAATTGAAGATTTATTGTGAATCAATTCCTATTGAAGTTGACAAAAGGATTGAATTCAAATATTCAGTAATCAAATGATTCATTCCAGAGTTTGATAGATCTTTTGAAGATTAATCGGACGAGAATAAAGAGAGAGTCCCATTTTACATGTCAATACCGACAATAATGAAATTTATTGTAAGAGGAAAATCCGTCGAATTTTGAAATCATGAGGGTTCGAGTCCCTCTATCCCCAATAAAAAGCCCATTTTACTTCCTCGCTCTTTTTTTATCCTCATCCTCTTTCTCATTTCATTCACTCTGTTCTTTCACAAATGGATCCGAATAGAAATCCTCGTATCTTCTTCCAATCCAATCTCATTTGTTCTGTATAATACGCTATGAACATATATGCTCAAGGAATCTCCGTTATTGAATCATTCATAGTCCATATATTTTTCCTTTCATTTACAAAGAAAGTCTTCTTTTTGAAGATCTAAAATATTCGGGGGCTAGGGCCGATTTGTTAATATTTTATTTTTGAGTTCTTTTCATTGACATAGATATAAGTACTCTGCTAGGATGATGCACAGGAACAGGAAATGGTCGGGATAGCTCAGTTGGTAGAGCAGAGGACTGAAAATCCTCGTGTCACCAGTTCAAATCTGGTTCCTGACACGTGAATAATGTATCGGATAGATATTATTTACTTTCTCTTTCATTTGTATTTTTTTCCTCTCTGTTCATATTTTTTTTATTCAAAAAGTATGTGAAATTTTCGTATATATCTCATAGCTAAAAAGAGCTAAAAAAAATTAGCTAAAAGGATTCAATAAAAGAGTGGAAGGATAGGAATATAAAGGATGTATTTCAGACACAGTACAAATAAACTCTGATTTTTCTCATTTTGTATTTCTTCATTTCGTTTCTTCTGTCTTTTCTTTCAAATTTCCTATTTCTTTGTCACTGCAGAATTCTTTTGAGTCATCCTATCGTTTCTGCTCATACGAAATTTATATTCTATGATATCTTACCAATTGAGGAATATCAAAGAGAGCCTCTTTTTCTTTTTTTAGTTTAAGTTGAGCCCCTCCACAATAAGAATGAAAGTACAGTGATTCTGTTTCATCTAGAAGGGGAATGCCAAGATGCTCATTTAATGATAAAAAAACCTTAAAAAAACCTTTTTTACTTATACGACACGACTCCGGATTTCATAGAAATTGGGAGTAATATAGTCTTTACGTAAAGGCCAGCCTATCCAAATTTCAGGCATCAAGATACGTTTAAGGCGAGGATGATTCTCATAAGAAATTCCCAACATATCATAAGATTCCCGTTCCTGAAAATAAGCACTTCTCCAAATCCAGAAAACTGACGGGGTTTGAGGATTACTCCTGGGAGCAAATACTTTTATGCATAGCTCTTCTGGTTTATCTATACCATACCGTATTTTCGTAAGGTGATACACACTAACTAAAAAACCGCCTGGTGCTACATCATAGGCACACTGGGAGCGTAAATAATTCTAAACATATACATATGAAATGACAGCAATGGAATCCCAATCCTCGGTTTTTATTTGTAAAGTCTCTATTTCTCGGCAATCAAAGCCTAAAGATCTATGAATTAGCTCATGCTTGACTAGCCAATCAGATAAATGAACCTGCATCTTCTTCATCTCTCCCACATTTTTATTTGTATGAATATTTCACATTGACAATTAAATTTTTAATGATTTACCCACTGTTTCTTATTCTGCACAAAGAAACTCTGTCTGATTCACTAATTCGTAGGAAGATACTGACCTTTTGGATTTGAGATCTTTTTCAAATACAATCAAATACAAAAGGTATCTCTGAAGTAGATGGTTATTTATAGAGTAATCCTTGATCATAATTTCCAGTATGAGTACTGCGTTGAAAGTAAAACTTGTGATTCTTAGTAAAACATTGATTCTCCTGTCGATACATAGTTATATCTTCAAATATTTTTCGGGATATTTTCTTACGAAATTTCGTTATAGCATTTATAATTTATAATTGCCTCTGGCTTAGGCGGACAGCCTGACAAATAGGCATCCGCAGGAATTAGCTTATCTACTCCGCGAACAGTACTATAAGAATAAGTACTGAACATCCCTCCTGTAATAGTACAGGTTCCCATAGCAATGACACATTTTGGTTTAGGCATTTGCTCATAGAATCTTACTAAAGAGGGAGGAGCCATTTTCATTGTTACTGTTCCGGCTGTTAAAATGAGATCTGCTTGCCTTGGGCTCGATCTTGGCACAAACCCATAACGATCAAAGTTGAATTGCGAGCCTATTAATGAAGCAAATTCAATGAAACAACAACTGGTACCATAGAGAAGCAGCCATAAACTGGAAAGTCTTGACCAATTCGAGAGATCATTCAATGTAGTTGAAATAATTGAATCGGGGGTTTTTTGGTTAAGTAATGGAAACTCAACAAAATTCATAACTGTTTCAATGTCATCCTTTCCTTCCCTTTTCTTTTGATTGTCTAAATATTTAACTAAGACCATTCCAACGCTCCTTTTCGCCATGCATAAACTGAACCCACAATTGGGATAAGCACAAAAATGAAAGCTTCTATAAATACAGATACACACCCAATACATCAAAGCTCATTGCCTATGGATAAAGAAAGACCATTTCAACATCAAAAACTAGAGCTAACATGTAATAACGAATTCAAAATTGTACCCAAGCATCCCCCATGGGTTCTATACCTGATTCATAACTAGAAAGCTTTTCTGGACCTTCCCTAATCGGGGTTAAAATCCCAGAAAATATCATATTTGTGAAGCAGAAACATAAAAGTACTCCTATGAATTTTGAATAGGCTTAATTCTTCCATTCGAATTGGAATTCTCAAATCATCTAGAACTTCTTAGATAAAACAAGAAAATAATTTTGATCGGATAAAGCCGCATAGTTGGGAGTTTGTTTGCTGTAGGACATATCTTGTTTCAAGATTCATCTAATGTTATCCCACTTCTATTTTTCTTTTTTTCTCCTTTCGATTCTATTTCTATATATGATGTGTAGACATAGCATGCTCTTATACTTAGTTATTTCTCTTTTCTATTCCACTTATTCTTATACTTAGTTTATACTGATTATCTTATGTATTATGTATATTTTTTCTATTTCATATTGATCTTTTTCATATTGATCTTATATATTATAAATAGAAAGTCAGAGTAAAGAATCCCTTATCTTATAGTAAATAAGATATTAAAGAAATTACAAATGAAATCTTCAATTAAGATTTAAAATTCAATTAAAAAAAATAATAAAAAATATCATATGTAATTCATTCATGAAAGTGGATGAAGAGAGATGGATATTTGATCTAAGATTTGACAAATACCAATTCGTTCCGTTGGAATGAATTATTGTTTTTATTTTATTGTTCCTACTACCACTCAAATTTATATACAAAACAAAAATGTAATGTATTAGGGCTATACGGACTCGAACCGTAGACCTTCTCGGTAAAACAGAGAGAACTTATTATTATCGAAATGATTCAAACTGTTTCAAAGACCCAACATGCATTTTGTTGCATTGAGCTTTTTCATCAACTGATGTAAAGATCAGTTAGTCCACCATATTTTGTCTTTAGAGGAAGATAAGAAGATAATGAGATGGTTCCATGTGCTCTGATTCATTATTTGTATCCTGATCTAGGAGCAATACCAAAGTGTTTCAAAGAAGGGTGACCTTTATTTAGGTCTGCCTTCGGCCTAGATTAACCTAAGTGAAATGCAGTCTCTATCGCTCCGCTGCAAGAGTCAAATATGAGACTTCATACACCTCAAAGCTCATAGGACGGAAAAGAGGTTATTTTGAGATCCTTATACTCATTATGCCTGGCATTGAATGAACTGGGCATTTACCTTACAATGACAGGTTATATTTGATTTGGCACCGAAATTCGCACCTGAACCGGATCAAAACAAATATGTCAGGCTATGTTTCTCTTGTTCTCTCGAATCTACGGAGTAAGACATCTACTTCTCAAAAAGATAAATTATGGTCATTACATAAAAGGCTCCCTTGAAAAACATTGGCGCACGTGTAAACGAGGTGCTCTACCTAACTGAGCTATAGCCCTTGTCATAACCATTTTAACATAGAGACAATTTCTTGTCAAGAAGTCAAGAAGGTTATCCCATAATACCGCATGATAACTCTCTGATCCATTTATATTTACTGATAAAATATTTATATTGCTTAGGAAAAATATTTTACCTATAATCCATCGAAGCGATGGAGACCCTTTTTGTGGTGATAAATGACCTACTTAACCCAGTGGTTAGAGTATTGCTTTCATACGGCGGGAGTCATTGGTTCAAATCCAATAGTAGGTAGAACTTATTAGATACCGGATTCCATGGTATCTAATAAGTTTTTCTACCCATCCTCTTTATATCATCAGATTAATCTCAAATTAGACTTCATTGTGTTAAATTTGTGGAATCAAGATATAGCGTGTTGTGTATAATAAAGAATTCTTTTGATTTTGATTGAATGTATTGACTACTAATAGGAAATCACTTTGACAACTTCTACTCGTGTCCTAGCTCGTCTGAGAGCTAGATTTGCCTCAATTGATTGTCTCTTACCCTCAGCTCTACTCAAGTTATCCTCAGCTATTTCAAGAGTTTGTTGAGCTTCTTGTGGATCAATGTCAGTACTAATTTCCGCACCATTTCCTAAAATGGTGATCTCATTATTACTTATTCTAGCAAAACCGCCCATAAGAGCCACCGTTAACCATCGGTCGTTTAGCCGTATTCTCAAAAGACCTATATCTACAGCCGTGGCAATGGGGGCATGATTTGGTAATACCCCAATCTGTCCACTATTAGTAGATAAAATAATCTCTTTCACTTCGGAATCCCAAATCATTCGATTAGGAGTCAGTACACAAAGATTTAAGGTCATTTCTTTAATTTGCTCTCCTCTTCTAAGTTCATAGCTTTCGCGATAGCTTCGTCGATGTTACCCACCAAATAAAAGGCCTGCTCGGGAAGACCGTCTAATTCTCCAGAAAGGATGGATTTAAACCCCCTAATTGTTTCTGCGAGACCAACATATTTCCCTGGAGAACCAGTAAAGACTTCTGCCACAAAGAAGGGTTGTGATAAGAAACGTTCAATCTTGCGTGCTCTTGCTACAGTTAAACGATCTTCTTCGGATAATTCGTCCAACCCAAGGATAGCTATAATGTCCTGAAGTTCTTTGTAACGTTGTGAAGTTTGTTTAACCCTTTGCGCAGTTTCATAATGTTCCTCGCCAACGATCCGAGGTTGTAACATAGTTGACGTTGAATCCAAAGGATCTACTGCTGGATAAATGCCTTTGGCAGATAATCCTCTTGATAATACGGTAGTAGCATCTAAATGTGAAAATGTCGTGGCGGGAGCTGGGTCGGTCAAATCATCCGCAGGTACATAAACTGCTTGGATCGATGTTATGGATCCTTCCTTGGTAGAAGCAATTCTTTCTTGCAAAGAACCCATTTCCGTACTAAGGGTAGGTTGATAACCCACTGCAGAAGGCATTCTACCTAATAAGGCAGAGACTTCGGACCCTGCTTGAACAAAACGAAATATATTGTCGATGAATAGAAGTACATCTTGCTCATTAACATCCCGAAAATATTCCGCCATGGTTAGGGCAGTCAAGCCAACTCTCATACGAGCTCCTGGCGGTTCATTCATTTGACCATAGACTAGAGCCACTTTTGATTCTGTAATATTTTTTTCATTAATCACCCCGGATTCTTTCATTTCCATGTAGAGATCATTTCCTTCACGAGTACGTTCACCTACTCCGCCAAATACGGATACGCCTCCATGAGCTTTGGCAATGTTGTTGATCAATTCCATGATGAGTACTGTTTTACCCACTCCAGCTCCCCCAAACAGTCCGATTTTTCCTCCACGGCGATAGGGGGCTAAAAGATCCACCACTTTAATCCCTGTTTCAAAGATTGATAATTTCGTATCTAACTGTATGAAGGCGGGTGCATATCTATGAATAGGATATGTTGTGCGAGTATCAACAGGACCTAAATTATCAACGGGCTCTCCAAGAACGTTGAAAATTCGTCCGAGAGTAACTCCCCCGACTGGAACACTTAGAGGAGCTCCCGTGTCAATCACTTTCATTCCTCTCATCAGACCATCTGTAGCACTCATAGCTACAGCTCTCACTCGATTATTTCCTAATAATTGTTGTACTTCACAAGTTACATTAATTTGCTGACCGACAGTATCTCGACCCTGAATTACCAAAGCATTATAAATATTAGGCATCTTGCCCGGTGGAAAAATGACATCCAGTACTGGGCCGATAATTTGAGCAATGCGCCCTAGGTTTTGTTCTTCAAGTGTATAAACCACAGGATCAGAAATAGTGGGATTGCTTCTCATAATCATAAATCATAATAAATATGTTGAAATTCTTTTTTGAAAAGTACTGAATCAAAAATAAATATCCGATAGCAAGTCGATCGGTTAATTCCATAAGAAAGAACATGGTAGTTAGCATTTGATTAAATTGGTACTACCCAATCGAATCCAATTCAATCTTTTACTCAGCAAATGAGTCAATTTTCAATTCTTTCTATTGTACTATTGTATTTTTTTTTATTTTGATTTGTGTTTTTGTGTTGTGCACCTATTATTCTTTTTCTTTATATACCATATATACCATATCTATTCCCTTTTCTAGATGAATTCTGACTCTTTTCACATCTAAGATTTACATATACAACATATATTACTGTCAAGAGAGGGGCCGGGGTCTTCTATTCTTCACTTTTTCTTTTTCTATTTTTTATATTAGTATATATTAGATATTTCTATTTACTATTATATCTATTATATATATATCTATTATATATATATCTTTACTATCTTTATCTTTAATATTTTTATCTTTACTTTAGAATTCTATTAGAAATAAAAATTTTCAAAACGAAGATTGGGTTGCGCCATATATATCAAAGAGTATAAAATAATGATGTATTTGGTGAATCAAATACAAGGTCAAATAACAAACCCTTTTAAAAATCTCATTATTCATTAGTTGATAATATTAGTTTAGTTGAATTTTTTTTTTTTTCATTCTATATCCGTGATGTGAATTGTTAATGGACCTGTTTCATTCGTTGATTCTATCTGAGATTTCTATGAAGCAAGAATCATATAACAAGAGCCTATAACTCTAATAACTCTAACAAGAATAAGGTATCGAACCTATGGATCTTTTCCTATTCTTGTTTTTGTGTAAGAATCAAGTCTTTAGATATAAAAGAATATAGAATAGAATATACAAAAAAGACCCTTTTCAAATGAAAAAAAAAAAGAAGTAAATATTTTTTTCCATATTCCAGAGATCGCAATTAGGCAAATTGTAACTGATTCCCCCTTCATTTATTACTTTTGATAAAGACTCAAAAACCCATTTGAACTAACAAATATAATTTGGATTTAAAGACGAACCCTACCAGATCCTTTAAATTCTTTTATTTCTATTTTGAATTCAAAAGATTTTACTGTCTAACCGCAGCGCGGGGATAGGGCATCAATTCAAAGGCTAAAAAGAGAAATTATGTTTTACGAAAACAAAAGACATGTTAGGATATTTGATGAATCTATACTTATTATATCTTTTACTAGTATAAAGAATGAAGCTGGACGCCATGTGTATGCGTATACAAAATAGTTTTTGTATACAAATAGTTTCTCTTCTCCTTTAATATATATATATTTTTATTAATATTGTTCCGTATATGTCCTCCTGCTTTTGAGATGTATTAAGTTTCTTCTCTCATGCTGAGATTTCTTCTTCAGTTCATTTCAAAATACTTCAATGGGTACGCGCAAGAAATAGGCCAATTCGGCAGCTTTTTGTTCAATTTCTCGTGGAGTCAAATTCTCATCAGTACGGGTTAAGGTAATGGATCCTCGGCCCCTGATTTCCATATAAAGGACACGACGAGGAAAAAGAACCTCTCTCACCTCCATTCTTATTGATTGGATATCTTTCATAAAGAAACAAAGGAAGATGCGACGATTTCTTCCAGGAAATCCCCAACGAAAAAGGGATATTCTCCCTTCTTTTCTATTAAATCGGTCATAACCACTACCTACATTCCATGAAATCGTGCACCACAAATAAGAACTAATGAATAGACCTGCGATCCCATAGAAAGACATCACGATCCCTTGTGGGAAAAAAATAATTTGCTGAGACGGAAATACGGATATCAGATTCTTACCAAGATAACTGGAAGTTCCAACCACTAAGAATCCTAGTGAACCTAAAAAAAGGATAAAGGCCCAGCAAAAATTACTTGTTTTTTGAGACCCCGTTATAAGTTCTATCCATATATGTTCTGATCGCCAGTTGTTCATATTATACTAGATCCAATTGCATTCGATTGTAATTGAGAGAATAATCCAAATGGATTTGACTTGAGCTCGATCCCGAAGTAACTTTCATTAACTAGCAGCATTCCGACAGGAACCTTTAGGAATAATGGGTTAGATAAATTGAGTTTCTATTTAAAATATTTTTCAAAAAAGATTTGCTGATCATTTTAAATTTAATCATTTAATTGATTAAACTATAACCGCATATACATGCATTAATGAATATATTATGCATCGCCATACATAAAAAAACAACTCTTCCATTTGTTTTTCGAAAGGCCACATATCATATATCCTACCATAATTACATGAAAAGAGAGTATCTGTATGATGAACCAGTTTTGAAATAAATTGATGAGATTTGGTCCCATCGTATTTAGACAATCTTATTTCTTCGGACATAAAGAAATAAAGAAGTCATTGTGATTGCCGGAAAGACTAGGTCCGCTAAAGGAACAAAGATCGAGGTAAAGTTCAAATATATCATAGAATGGATACCTCGATTTCATATTTTTACCTCTTATAATTTATAATTATAAAGATTAAAGATATCTTATGATAAGTCTATCTATTAGAAAGAATATTCAGATAATATTATTATGAAGTGAAGTATTGAATAATCAACAAAATTGATAACGAATCTATAACTCAATGAAGTGTACCTATTCCTATTTCTACACGAATATGTATGAGAATCCGCTTTCAGAAATTGGATTCTTATTCTCCCATCCTTATCTTCATCGTCTTTCCTTTCAAAACACTTTTTTTGTTTTGAAAGGAAAGACAGAAAAGAGTTTCTTATGAGTTTAACCAATCTTATCCAACAAACAGGGATTCCTAAAATGGGGGTTCTCGCTAAATAAAAATAGCTTCTATATTCTTATTATTTGTTATTTTTAATTTCTATTTTATTTATTTGATTTGAGATTTATTCTTTCTTTTTATTTATTAAGTAGTAAGAAGTATTAAGGATTTTTTTTATCTA